AAGAGAGCAGGGTGATAGCAACGCTGTGGGCTTGCATCAACAGGAGACTCAAACAACACTTAGATTCTATATTACCCCGGGATACTATACATAACCTAGAGATCTACTAAAATAAATTCTTCATTCAACCCAGAATCGACAGAAGCATAAACGTACTAACACAAGAAGGACCCCTAACATACATTTGTAGTCAAAAACGCTTTCACCGACGAGAATGCCAGAGACTTCGAGAGTCATCCTTATTGCTAGGGGTTCCACTCCTTTTCATGGTCGAGCTTCTTTTCTTTGAAAGATAGATAAAAGGGGGTATTCGAAGTAAGACTCTAACATCTATACCTCCCCCCCGTGCGCAAGACTCAGGAAGTCATTTTGTGGGTAAGGGTGGTGTATCCAAGGCTTGGAGTATCGAAGGCGAACTTGAGTGTAAGTGTATAAAGGCTCGAATTTCTTAGTGCATCTGCTCTTCGATCTGCTGCTCTATTCGAGCCGCTTCCTTCTTAGTATCGGATGAGGGTAATTTTTCGCTTATAATCAATAGACTTACCACAACTTGAAAAAGAAATTTGATTTCTTGAAGTGCCTGGCCCTATCAGACCAGTGACTAAATACCTGGCCTGGATTGATTGCTCAAATCTTTTCTTAATATGGAATTACACTTCCATTCTATATAAGTATAAGTAGTCCTTATGCCAAAAACTTGATTTTGAAAGCTAAAAAGAAATCGAAGTCGGAGATGGCTTCAGCAGGATCCATTCTTGGTAGTGGACTTTGGTCCAGCATTTCTGGTAGGCCTAAGGCTTACTTAGGTAAGACTTCTTCCTTCTCCCCTTCCTCCACCATATGCGAATGAAAGAGCTTCTTCTTTACGTGCCGAAGCCCCTTATTTCACATGTAAATTCCATGTCAAATTAAATGGAAGATTAAATTATACCGATATTACGGCTGCTTTCTTTCAAGAAAAAGAGAAAAGGAAATGGCAGCAGTGCTGTATAAGACTCCTTCTCTTAAGGAATTTATAGGGATCAATGCCCTAGCTGGTGTTGAAGGAATAGGCCCTGCTAGAATGAGAATACCTAATGCAGGTAGCTCGAAAGGGAGTTTCAGTCACCCTCGGATGATAAGAGAGTATGATTGAATGAAAAAAAGGGATTCCCAAGATCTCTTTCCTAGTCGATCAGTTCCTAATGGCGGAATGCGCCCAAAAAGTCTACCGCGGGGGGCCCCGGCTCTCTTTATATATCCTAATTTTATTTGTCATTAGGTGCTTTTGTTGGAATTGCTTTCACGCACTGGTCCACATAAGATCTCACTTGCCATAAATCCACAACACCAATTCATTCTGGAATGGCAAAGAAAAAGGCTTTAATTTAAAGCACGAGAATGAGGTTGGATGACTATCAGTGGAGAGTTGGTTAGAATGACTAGAAGTGAAGACAAGTTTTCTCAAAACCATTAAAGTAAAAAAGTCCTCGGGAAATCCCCTCATCTGCAGATTGGAGACCAAGGGTCTTTCCAGGAGGCTCGGGTGAGAGGGGTGTGATGAATAGAGATTTCCCACCAGCGGCTTCTCCTATCACTTTACTTCTGCAGGCGCTGGATCTTAAGGGAAATGCCCAGATCCATTATAAGATACGGATTTCAGGTAGTGAGATAACCGAGCTGGGCCGAGCAAGTCCTCACTCGAAGAAGCAGACTGGCCGGCTTAAAGGCAAATTGAAGTCGAAAAGCCTTAGATGACTCTTTCGAGAAGGACTTCCCGGATTCGGAAGTAGCAGTCCCTCTATTCAAGTAGCAAAGAAAGGAGTAGTCTTTTGTTTTGAAAGGCAGGCTTGCTATACTAGATTGCTTGCGTCTATGATCGAACTTGAAACTAGCCCATGGAGAGGTAGAGCACAGCGTAAGGGAGAGAGTTAGGGTTGAACCTGTAATGTACCAACGACTCCTCAAAGCATGCATTTCCAGACAAGAAGATTGATTGTGGAGGAATTGTCCACATGATGAACCAAACGGAGCTTGAGGGGCAGAGTGAAGTTACCATTTTAGGAGCAGATGTCCCGGCTGGCAAGGGAAATGAATGAAAGAAGCTTCTCCAATAGGAGGCATGTGTTGAGCATTTGTTTAATTCCTTTATTTGGCAGCTGAAGTTCCAGTGCCATTTGAGTAAGGAAGATTGGCCAATCTGAATGACTCCCTGTGAGACTTTGAGAGCAGATGTATTAGTAGTTCCATTTCTAGTTGAAAACAACAAATTAGAATTCAATCACCAAGTGGATATCTTGATAACGAAAGGTGCCAAGCCTCGGATTCGACTTGAAATGAGGATAAGGGTTCCAGCTAGATATGTATGATTCACCCGGTACCTGGTATTGGTAGTAGCATCAGTCTCTTTCCCCTCCCTCTGTATGAGTTGAGAGGCTGAGGGGAGGGGAAAGGGGAAAGTCTTCTTCTTCTTAGTTGCGTTCGTGCCCCGTGGGAAACTAGCAACTGACTTACTACTGACTAAGGAAAGGAAGACAGGAACGAGATAAGAGAGAAAGATGACTTTGATGTAGTAACTAACTAAGGCTATTCCCTTTTCTTTATATAGAGTAGTTCATAGTGACCTGACTTCGATGTAAGCGCAGGAAGAGAATGTGAGCGAAGCAAATCGAATAGAAAGTCATTCTAAATTCCAATTTTCCATACCATATAGTTAGTAGCAAGCCTAAGCTTTGGAAGTTGACTTGCTTCTTGTATTCCCTAATGTCTTACTATTAGAGCAAAAGGCGAGGTCTAGTCCTTCGTCTCATTATATGTAATTCTTATTCTTATCGTTCGTGCCTACAGTCACTTCTCAGTCCTAGGGTTCAATAAGATTGATTTTCTTTCCATCGAAGTCGTGTAACTAAAGAAAGCATGAATGTAGATAGCTCAAGTGAAGTGAGCAACAGGAGAGGTATGGAATCGGGAGAGGATTGAAGCTCTTTCTAAGCTTTAGCTATCCGCATTGTCATCAGATACGGAGAGAAAATCAAGAGTTCCCCTTCCTATCCCAGCTATCAAAGAAAAGGGAAGCGCTTACGCTTGCTATTCCAAAGCTTTCGCTTAGTTAGTAATATTATTCCCCCGCTTTTCAACGGTTTTCTTCCTGAACTGACTTATGAGCTCGACTGAGAAGGAGAGGAAAGGGTGATGCCAGATCCGCTTTTAGGGTTGACTCAGCATAAGAATAAGTAGTTCGACTAGCTGTTCTCTCTTTCCTGTTCTCCTCCCTCCCATTACAGGAACCGACGAAAGGCGAAAGTCTGATTACCTGTTATTCAAGTAGCAAGGCTTGGTCTTCTGGAAGTTGCCTTCTTCAGATTGAAATTCTCTCTGGGAAGAATAGGGTTGGTGTGGCTCGTCAAGTCAAAATCTCCTTTATATCCTTTCCCAACTGCTTTATCGAGCCTGCTCTCCTGGATCCTAATTCCATCCTCAGGCTATGAGTAACTTCGTCCCTCACTAAGATTTTTAATATATAATAGGAATAGATTCAGTCTGGACAGCTGTTTAAAGAAAGGGATCCGTCTTCCTTCCATTCTTCGGAGCACCTAGCAAGGCCAGTGAAATGAGTAAATTTGGAAGGTTAATGAGCCGATCTCTTGTTTCATTAAAAGAAGGATCATAAGGAGAGGAGTGAAGCTGCGGAAGCATTGCTTATCAGAACCCCTACGGATGAACCCTGTCTGTATCAGTATCCGTCGTCCCTATGGCAATCTTTCTTGACTTTTTTCAGAAAGCGTGTTCAAGCTCTCTGATTAAGGTACTAGAGGCTCACTAAACTATCGAGAAATGGCTTTCGGCCTAGGATCTCTTGAAAGTGCTTTTGCTTTCCTGCGGCTACCTTGTTACGAACGATGAAGAAGAGAAGGGAATCGCCAGATTTAACTCCTAAGACTTCAGTCAAACAAAGAAAGGTAAAGCTCAGGAACAAGCACTCAAACGAGGCGGGGGATCCATGTGAAGCATTTTTCAAAAAAATGGAGTGTTCAGTTGACCCTACCTGAGATATACTCGAGAAGGAAGACTCTATCCCTTGCCTGGCCAGTGAAGAAGGCATCTCGGAAGAGGAAAGGAGATTGGGGCTGGACCGAATAGTGCGTTGCAATTACAATTTCATTGCCTCTATCTCATAGTACGGAGTAGAAGATAGGGTGTTAGTTGTTTCATGGTTCCCAACGGGACGTAGCTAACCCTTCTAAGATAACCAAGTCTCAAGCTAAAAAAAGCGTATTCTAGCCCAAGAGCTCATGGGACAATCAATAATAAACAGTGACACCCAACCTGGAACAAGAACCAAACCTGACAGCGAGAGGAGAGGAGACATTCAATAAGTCAGTTAGCCCGGAATGAAAGAGCTGAGAAGTTGTGGATGTACTACATAGAAAGAAGGTTGAGACTTTCTTGGCTCAAGCTGGAACACTTTCTCTGTGCCTACATACCGAATCAGACAAGTGAATCAACCGGTGGTATGTTCTTCTTCACGTGATCGTGCTCTAGACCTATGGGATTCACAACCAAGGGGGCTGCCCTGCCTGGTCATCGGGCGTACCCTATCTTGAATCTGGGGGAATCCGTGTCGGCATCTGTCCTACTGGCTGATGAAAGACATCCCCAGAATGCCCCCCTTTCGTGCCTATCTCACTTGTTTACAGCTCTTATGGGTCTTTTCGCTGCTTTCACATGATGCAATATCTGGGCCTCCTAGACCTGCTCTCTCGCCCAAGCCTCATAGCATTCATATTCCAAGCACTAAGTATTCCCTGCCTGCTCAGATGCGTCAATCCGCCTATCGGTAGCCTTTTCCCCGCATAGATAACTTAAAAAAAAGTTCTTGGTAGGAGGCTTTAGATAAGGTTCATTGCTATTTGCTCTCCCGTCACGCTAGCACTTTAGAGACTATCTTAGCCCGGATCACAATAAGGATTACCAAAAGTAGGCAGTACTGCGGTACCAGTCCACGACTACCATTTCTGTAA